CAATCAAAAGATATTTCCATCCAATCAAAAAAGACCCTTTTGTAATTGATTTCGCAATTTGAATCAATTGGAAGATAAAAAATATGAAATTGATCCTTTATTTGGTCCTTATTAGGTTCAACCTGAATTTTTGTATTAAATTTCCACCCCAAATATTTTCTATCCGTATTTTTTTCCATATATATAATATCACTTTTTCCTAGATAATTCTTCATAGGAATATTCTTGAGTATGTTAAAAAAGTTTTCTTTATTTCTGGTGGAATTTTCCTGCTTCTTATTTCTTTCGAATGATGTTCTATAAATACAGGATTTCTTCTTAGTTTCAGAATGAATATATTTATATGATAAAAGATCATATCTATAGTTTTTTTCAAAATTATCCTCTTTATTTGATAATAAATAGACTTTCAAATTTTGTTTTTTTTTGTAATCAAAAAAAGGGTCTTTTTCATAGGAATACCATTTCTTTAAATCATTATTTTGAGAGGTATTTATCCCATTTCGCCATTTTTGGGGGACTAATCTAGACCATGTAATCTGAGATAAATCGTATTGATAATGACCTCTTAACCAGTTTTTCCATGGATTCATTCCATAATTTGGAAGTTTATTATGTCTTATTTCGGAATCAAATATTCCTTGTCTTCCAAAAAAATCCTTTATTTCATTCTTAAGAAAAAAAGATGGTCCATTATATTGAAGAATAGATCTTACCTTATTGAAGTTAATTGCTTGGGTTTGTGATAATTTTAAAAATACATATTTTTGTGACAAGTCAGATAAATAAAAAAAAATATGTGACTTTCGCTTACTATTTCTAAGATTATCAAATATCTTTTTTATAGTCATAGGCGAAATAAAGTCAATTTGATTTTGTTTTGTTTTATTAATCCTTTCTTGATCTTGATTTCTTTTATTATTGTCAATGTATTTCTCAACAATTTTTTTTGTTGATTCCATAAAAAGGTATAGAGTGATTCTGCGCATATTAATGATACATAGAAAGATATCAATGTATATTTTTTCAATGCAAAATTGAATTAATAATTCAATATTTTTTCTTTTTAATAGTTTCCAAATTTTTGGGGGTGATTCTCCATTATTCTTTTTATTTTTTTTCATTTTTTCTATTTGATTTCTGATTGTGTTTCTTCTATCAATTCTATGTTTCATTTCTTCTTTTGTCTGTAAATAATTTGTCCAACCTGTAGCTCGATTTTGACTAAGTGATTCATGAATTATCTTATTACTGATTATAGAATCATTTTCTGTTTGAGTTTGACTTGATTCATATATTTCTCTCGGTATAAATAATGGAATTTTTGTTCCTTTTAAAAGTTCTTTTCTTATTTGTTTTACAAATAAAACAGCTTTTGTTTGTTTCTTTGTTAGTTTTTTTAAAACTCTTCGAACTCTAAAATTGAATTTTCTGATTTCGACTTTATAGTCTATATCTTTAAAAATAGGTTCAAAAAAGGAAGGTGTTTTTCGAGGAGGCCCAAAAGGATATTCTGTTTCCATTCCCAAAACTGTTAAAAAACAAGAATCAAAATAATCCTGTTGCTTTCGATCGCTATCAGAGAGTCGTAGTTTAGATCTGTGCCAAGGTTTCAAATGAAAAGGATATAGGATTTTGATCTGAAAACCTTCTCTTAACCAATTTTTAGGAAATTCCGTTTTGGAGAATTGAAGACCATTATAGCTGCACTTTAGATAAATTTCTCTATTCCAATCTTGGAAATCCTCATACCATTCCGGAGATTGCCGTAATAAAATACGGCCAATATTCTTAACTATTATGAATAAGGGTAATTTAATATATCTTCTAAAAATTGATTGAGCTAGTAACAGAAGACTTCTTGTTTTTTGTGCATATGGAATGTTATCCCAGAATTCCATTGCGTCTTCCTGGTTATTTTTTTTTATTTGGAATTGTTGATCTAAAATTTCGAATTCTGACTTTTTACCCAACCAATCTCTAATATTAAAAAAAAGTTTCATTAGGTTGGATATAGGAAAAGGAAAATCCTCCATTTTTTCCAAAAAAAGGGGGGAATGGGGATTTCCTTGAGAGGGTCCCCAAATAACCATTTTACGCCTTTGAACGCGCATAGATCCTTTTATTACGGCTCGACGAAAATCCGGTTCTTCTAAATAACTTATAAAACCCGAATCTCTATTAAATTTTGTATAAAGATTATAATTCTTGAAATGAGACTTCTTAAAACTTCGTCTGGAACGAGTTAAAAAAGCTATACGTTTAAATCTTCTTGTTCGAAGCTGGTGATCCAGCCCTTGCATTATGCCTTGTTCTTTTCGTCGTTTTTTAAAATGTTGTTCCAACTCATTGATTAATTTGTATGACCATCGAGGGGGTTTTTTACCTATTTTGTTTATTCCAATAGATTTTTTTTCACGCTTAGGGTTAGTTAGAATTGCGTTCAATGAAAACTTTAACCTATTATTTGAATCTATTTTTACTTGTTTTTTTTCTGATC